CGTGTTTCTCATTTCCAGTCCCATAAGAATGAATACTATGATTCACATTTCGAACCGGCATGAATACAGCATCTATAGGATAACTTCCATCTTGAAAGTTCTTTGCTGTTTTTATAAGATATCCGCGATTTCGTTCAATTTGTAATCCAATACACAACTCAATCGGTTCGGTCAAGCTAGCGATATGCTGTGTATTATCAATGATTTCTACATAAGGCGGTGAGATTATATCTTGAGCGGTTACATATCCAGGGCCTTTTACACAAATGGCCGCATCACAAGTTCCATATAGATTACTTCTTAACACAATTTCTTTCAAATTCATTAAAATTTCATGGACTGATTCTTGAATACCCACTATGGTCGAATATTCATGTGGTAGGTTCTCAGATTTTGCCCGTGTGATACACGTTCCTTCTAGTTCTCCAAGCAAAGTTCGGCGCATCGCAATGCCTATTGTATCAGCTTGACCTTTCAGAAGTGGAGACAGAATAAAGCGTCCATAATAAAGACGTTTACTGTCTGCTCTTGATTCAACACACTTCCACTGTAGCGTCCGAGTAGATACTGTTACTTTCTCTCGAACCATAATAATATTATTTAATCATATCATTGAATCATTTCTTTCTCTTGTTTCTCTCGCGCTTTAAATATCTTTCATTTTTATTTCTACAAACGTTTTTTTTGCGGAGGTCGACAGCCATTATGTGGGAAAGGAGTTATATCCTTTACAAAAGTGATTCGTATACGACTACTGTCAATAGCTCGTAATGCTGTGTCTCTTCCGGCACCTGGACCTTTTATCATGACGTCGGCTCGGTTCATGACTACTGAACTAAGAGCGTGTGCTGCTACGGCTTCACCAGCAAATGGCGTCCCTTTTCGTTTACCCCGTAAGCGACAATTGCCGGCCGAGGACGAAGAAAGCACTCGACCCTGGAGATCGGTAACAGTCACAATGATATTATTAAAACCTGCTTGAACATGAATACGCCCTTTTGGTATTCGACGTATACGCCTACGGCGCCTTCTACGCGAAAGAAATTTCAGTATAGCTTTTGACATATTTTATCATCTCATAAAGATGAGTCAGAGATATGGAGATATCCATTTTCTGTCAAAGAAGATATTCTCTTTTCGTTGAATATCGGGTCCTTGCCTGAGTCTGATTATCCTTGTCTTTGTTTATGTCTTGGGTTGGAACAAATTACTAGAATTCGGTTCTGTCGACGTATTAATCGACATTTGTGACAAATTTTCCGAACAGAGGCTCTTAGTTTCATATTTTCCAACCCTTACCCTTAATTCTGAATCTACTTCTTGGCAGAAAATAAGTTTCTTGCTATTTTTTATCTCGAATCATATTGAAGGTGAAAATTGAAAAAATACCTAATTTTGTAAATCGTGTTTTTGGCAACGTCGAGAAATTCTCCGTTCTTTAGTTGAATCATATGAACTTAGTTGAATTTTGGAGTGATCCCCTGGCCGGATCCTTATTTAAAGGAAGTTGTATCTTTCCCGAAAGATAAGCGAGAATTAGATCATTATTATGGAAACGAACCCGAAACATACTATTGGGAGGGGATTCGTTAATGAAACCTTTCTGAATTCATTTATATTTTTCATTGTAAGGAAAACCTCTTTTATTCTGTACCATATAAAAACGATATATGTCGTTTTCAAAGAGGAGGTCGTAGATGCGACCTGATATTAGATAACCTATCCCCTTTCTTTATCACAACTAGAAAGGTTCCAATTTCATTTGGTTATTAGAAGGATTACCAGATATAACACAAACTTTCTCCGCCTAGTCTTTCTAATCTAGCCTCTCGGTCTGTCATTATCCCTCGAGAAGTAGAAAGAATTACAATTCCCATCCCGCCTAAAATTTTAGGAATTTGTTGATAGGTAGAATAGATTCGTAGACTAGGTCGACTGATCCGTTTTAAATTGAACGTTTTTCTATAAGTCCGATTCCTTTTTAGGGTTAAAACCAAAAAAGATTTGTTGTTTTCGCGATGTTTTCTCACGTTTTCGATAAAACCTTCTCGTAAAAGTATTTTCACAATACTTTCACTGATATTAGTAAATGCGATTCGAACCACTGTTTTTCTAGCCATATCCGCATTTCGGATAGAGGTTAGCATGTCAGCAATAGTATCCTTCCCCATAATGACGTAAAAGTATTAATGTCTCCAAATTTTTATATAATCAACATGTTTTTCTTGTTTTTTGTTTGTTTATGACTATGAATTTTGAAAGGTATATGCGCCAGACACAATCTACTACCTGAATATGAATCTATTTCTTTCAAATAGCTTATTCTAATCCTATATACGGAACTAGATTATGGTTTCAGTTTATAATATTTCGGAAGCTAATGAAATTATTTTAGTCAAATTGAACTGTCGCAATTCCTCTGCAATCGCACCAAAAACTCGACTTCCTTTTGGATTTCCCGCTTGATCAATGACAACAGCGGCGTTGTCATCATATCGTATTATCATACCGTCGTCGCGTTTGAGTTCTTTACAAGTACGTACAATTACAGCTCTGACCACTTCGGATCTTTCTAGCGACATTTTTGGAACTGCGTCTTTGATCACCGCAACAATAACGTCACCAATATGAGCATATCGACGATTGCTGGCTCCTATAATTCGAATACACATCAATTCTCGAGCCCCGCTATTATCTGCTACATTTAAATACGTCTGAGGTTGAATCATATCATTTTTTTTTTTTGTTAGTTAAAATGCAAAGTAAAAGGCGAAGAAAAAAATCAATATTGTTTGTCCAAAAAAGGAAACCTGCACCTTCGATTGTTTTTTGGTCTATTTCTTTTGCCCGAACCCATATGTCCGTCTAATGAATTGAGTTCGTATAGGCATTTTGGACGATGCTATTGAAATAGCCTTTCGGGCTATATTTTCTCGTACTCCGCCAATTTCATAAATTATTCGACCTGGTTTAACAACAGCTACCCAATATTCAGGATTTCCTTTACCCGAACCCATACGGGTTTCGGTCGCTCTTACTGTAACCGGTTTGTCTGGAAATATGCGGACCCAGACCTTTCCACCGCGGCGCGCATTTCGGGTCATTGCCCGTCGACCTGCTTCTATTTGTCTAGATGTGATCCAAGCAGGTTCAAGTGCCTGAAGAGCATATTTCCCGAGACAAATAAATTGACCTCGCAAACATATTCCCTTCATTCTTCCTCTATGTTGTTTACGGAATTTGGTTCTTTTGGGGTTATAATTGATGGTTGGGTTTGAATTCCATCTCTACTACAGAACCGGACGTGAGACTTTCTGCTCATCCGGCTCCTCGCGAATCAAAGGGATTTCAAAATATGGAAATTTAATGAAAGATCAAATAGAATTGAAAGGAAGAGATAGATGTAGTTAAGACGTATAAGTAATACACCAAAATATGCATTTCATTTATCTCAAATCTATTATGAGTTTCTATCTTGTTTCTATCGATAGCTCAACATATAAAATAGTCTATTGGTTTTGCTAACGTTAAAATAAATATTTCTTTTGTTTTTTAGCCTTTAATTTCACCGTATTATCCTATTTAATTGACTCAAAGTTAGCAATCCAAGAAAATTAAGTTTTCGCGGGCGAATATTGACTCTTTCAATTCACTTTTTATTCGGTTCTAGCAATTGTTCAGAACTTTTTCGAATAGATGAATTGGTCTCTGGTCCGTTCCGCCATCCAGATCAATAAATCCGTAGAATTCGTTTGAAATAGAATCTTTTAGATCCACAGGTTCCCTCGTTCCCATCTCTTCTTACTTAATGGTTAGGCCTTAATTCTGCAATGGAGCTGGGAATGACATTTTTTTATTGAGTCAATCTTCTCAGTCTTTATTGGCTCGAAGCTCTTAATTTTTTGTTTTGTTCTACGCACAAATGTTTTTTTATTATGGATGAATCCAGATTGATGCTTTATTACATTGCACTTGTTTATGTGATGACTCCGAATTGATGCTTTATTACATTGCACTTTTTATGAGATGACTCATAGACCTTACATATTCGCTATTGGAATTAGATATCAGCAATAGTATTTTTCTTTCTTTCTCTCACCCTTCCAGTTATCCACATCCTTATTTTATTTTCTCTATTTCTCTTCACAATTTTGAATCAAATTTTTTGATTTATGCAAAAAGATTTCAGTTGCTACAAGCATATGATTGATCGGTCATATCTTGACTGGTTATTTGGATCCAGATAATGTGAAGTGATGAGTTGGTAATTTTTTCTAGAGTTAGGAGTTTCTACTTTGGGGCTTTTTTTATACGAAGCCTAAAAAAACCGACGAGTCGCACACTAAGCATAGCAATTATATTTAAAGGTTCAATTGAATTTTTAGGAAACCTTAGAGAATTTAAAATTCGAATGTTTTATTTTCATTTTTTTGATTCACTAGAAAAAGAAGAAATAGGTTTCTCTTTTTTTATTGTTTCACCGAATAAAAGGGAAGAGAAAGGTTTATTATTTTCCTCTATAAATATCCAAATTTTGATGCCTAATACCCCATAGATAGTTCGAATTGGATAGCAACAATAATCAATTTTAGCTTGAATGGTTTGTAGGGGAACCCTACCGTCTCGGATCCATTCAACCCGCGCGATTTCGTTTCCTCCAATACGTCCTGCAATTTGGACTCGAATTCCTTTTGTATTTGCTTGTTTAGCTAATTCAATCGCCGTTTTCATTGTTTTTCGAAATGGAATTCTCGCCAGTAATTGGGCGGATATAAATTCTGCAAGAATCTTAGGATGGCTATAATGATTCTTCTTAATTACTTTGAGAGTCAAGTTCATTTTTGGAAGCACATAAATACGTTTCGGGGTTTTCCTGTTATATTTTTCGTTCACAGAATCAATTTTTTTTTCTAGATTTAGTTGTAAGTTTTTGCTTTTTTGCCGGTAATAAATACGTGTCAGGGTTTTCAAGTCATATTTTTCGTTCACAGAAGCAAATTTTTTTTGTAGATTTGGTTGTAAGTTTTTGCTTTCTTGCCAGTAATGTTTCTTGAATACGTCGTCGCGTGCGGGTATTATAGAGATAAAAATGTCAGTTAGATCAACGTATTTTTCAATCTCAATACGTATAAGTGCTATGACGCTGGATGTCATATTTTTTTGTATATAATTCTTGATATAATCTCTTATTTGTTCATCTTTTTGTAGCTCTTTAGAATAATTGTTTGGTTTTGCAAACCAAAGGGAATGATGACTTTGTGTTGTACCAAGTCTGAAACCAAGTGGATTTATTTTTTGTCCCATGCTCCCCCATTACTATACATATCATGATATTCCATAGTTAGATACTTATTTTTCGGTTTAGTGATAGGGTTTTTTAACCAGTTCATAAAGTCTTTTTGTACAAAGTCATCGGCATCTACTAAAAAGTTATCGGCATCTAAAAAGACTTTTACTTTCTTTTCAGAGTTATTTAAGGATCTATCTTTCATTACAATAGTAATATGGCAAGTAGGTCTTTTTATCGGATAACTACATCCTCGAGCTCGAAGTTTGAATCTCTTCAGGCTAGTGCCCTCGTTGACTTCAGCTTGACTAATGAATAAATTTTCATTCTTAGAACCTAGAAGGTGACGAGCATTTGCTGCTGCAGACCAAACCAATTTGAAAATGCGCGAACACGCTCTATAAGGCATGAATTTTAATAAAAAAAGTGTCGTAAGGTAAGAACGGCCCCGAATTTGGTCAATGACTCTTCTCGCTTTGTGAGCAGACATAGATATATTTTTTTCTAAAGCGTATACTTCTGTTTTTTTCTTCTGTAACATAAAGGTCTCCTCTTACGAATCAATTATAAGTACCTATAATATTATTAACTCTTCTTACCGACGCGATTTAGTATCATTTGGCGTATGTTCTCGAAAATTGAAAGTAGGTGCAAATTCTCCCAATTTGTGGCCTATCATCTCATTATTGATATAAATAGGTAAGTGTTCCTTTCCATTATGGATAGCGATAGTATGTCCGACCATTATTGGTATGATGGTAGATGCCCGGGACCAGGTTTTGATTGTTTCTTTTTCTGTTTTTGTGTTAATCTTATGAATTTTTTTTAATAAATGATTTGCTACAAAAGTCTCTTTTTCTTTTTGTGCAGGTGTCACAGCTTGCTCCTATTTTTTTGAAAATACAAAGACGACGAAAAAAATTCTATTTTCTCTCCTATTTACTACGGCGACGAAGAATCAAATTTTCACTATATTTGTTTCTTTTTCTAGTTCTTCTTCCAAGTGCAGGATAACCCCAGGGGGTTGTGGGTTTTTTTTTACCAATTGGGGCCCGTCCTTCACCGCCCCCATGGGGGTGGTCTACAGGGTTCATAACTACTCCTCTTACTCTAGGGCGCTTACCTAGCCAACGTTTAGATCCGGCTCTACCCAAACTTTTCTGTTTCACACCAAGATTCCCCACTTGTCCGACTGTTGCTGAGCAGTTTTTGGATATCAAACGGACCTCCCCAGAAGGTAATTTTAATGTGGCAGATTTCCCCTCTTTTGCAATCAGTTTGGCTACAGCACCCCCTGCTCTAGCTAGTTGTCCACCCTTTCCATGTGCGATTTCTATGTTATGTATTGTCGTTCCTACAGGCATATTGGTTGAAGTAGATTCGTCTTTTTGATCAATCAAAACCCCTTCCCAAACTGTACAAGCTTCTTCCAAAGCATACGGCTTTCTGGATGTATATGATGATATCTATAGAGATGGATCTTATATATTTCGTACAATGAAGTACCACACGAGTGGATATATAGGAGTCAAAATCTGCCGAATCACTCATGTTATGATCTTCTACATCCTAGGTCTTTCCCTTCCGTCATCTGGCTTATGTTCTTCATGTAGCATTCAGACCGAATGACTCTATGAAATTACGTCGATACTTCCACATATTATGGGTAACGTAGGAGACATCTCTATTTTTCCCCGGGGAATCTTTAGAATTACCACTGCTTAGCTTTCAATTCGTCTTTGACCATCAAATGAAATGTGAATAACCCGTCCTCTTCTCTTTGAAAGAAGGGGCACTTCCGGTTCTATTGGTGCTTGAAACAATTTTGTCTTCTCCATATTACTATATCTCTAAAGTCAATAATTGTATATGAGGAACTACTGAACTCAATCACTTGCTGCCGTTACTCTTCAGTTTTCTGTTGAGGTCTATCCTCTAGAGGTACTCAAATTGGATCAGTGATCGATTTCTAGGTTTTGTCGTAAACCTAATTGGGTACTTCCAATTACGTAAATCAATAGTTCAAACCGCACTCAAAGGTAGGGCATTTCCCATTTTTATAGGAACTTCTGTACCAGAAACAATGGTATCTCCAATTAGAGCCCCTCTGGGATGTAAAATATATCTCTTCTCACCATCCCCATAGTGTATGAGACAAATGTATGCATTTCGATTCGGGTCGTATTCTCTGGTTATGATTCTACCAGATATGT